TTACATACTTTATTCGCCCCAGGAACGCCTTTTAGTCGAGACTTCTCCTTCTTTCTCTCCTGCATGAGATCTTGACGATTGGATCCTGGAAAGCTTGAACGTGGCGAAAAGAATGAGTCCAATGCCTGAGTTTCGACGCAGCAAGGAGAACAGGAGGAAGCAAGTCACGCGCATCCAACCCAACCTCGCTTGGCTTAAAGTGGGACTGAGACGAAGACTATACATATTCTCCAGCGTAACGAGGACTAATACCAAGGATAATAACTCCAATAGCTAGAAGAAAATCAAGAGTTATTGGAGCTGTGAAATTTGTTTATTCTACTATTCACTTTGGTATCGAGCTTCAAGTTCAATCACTGAAGTCTCTTTCATAATGGGATTTCACTCTTCGTTTTGATCCTGAAGGTGCTGCTTTAACTCGAACTAAAGAATAAAAGGAAGTCAATCTTTGGGGTTTACACACGGGACAAAATCCATTTTTCGGTAATGAAAACCAGGTTATTCAACTCATTTATGAATATCTTCTTCCTTGAGTTCCTGTCACCCGTGAGAGAGCTTTCAATCTTTCCTTGGGAAGATTGGCGTGATAAAAAAAGATTGTCCAAAAATCTAACCAGCTATGAAAAGAATTTCTTTCTCCTTGCCATAAATCTTTCATCTCCCGGTCGTCGGTCGAGCGTCTTATTCCCAAGTGTTGTTGCCTGCTGATGGGGGAAGGAAGGCTGTAATCTAACCATTCCCTTTCCTCAGGTTTCACTCTTGGAGGAACCCCTCTGTTGCAATCTGCAAGGTTCTAGCCGATATGTCGCAACTCGGCTAGACACAGACTTCAAACTGTGCTAGGTTTCCGCTGCCAGGCAGGAAAGTGCAAAAAATGGTTCCGTTCCTCCGGAGCGGGAAATTCCCTCTATCCATATGAAAGGGCAGGCGGTCGAGTAGCTGTATCGCACTCAAAGTAAACAGGCGTTCCTCGGGAGATATCGATCTTGCTTCAAGCATGCAATCTTCTTCACTAGTAGGAGAAAGAATCTACATATTCAAGTACAGGTGATTCAATAGCAGCAGACCTCGGTGGGGAGAGGTCTTACTAGCCTTCCCGCACGACTGAGCACAAGAAATGTGTTTTGGTTGTGTTGCCAAAGGAGGCACCACAGTAGTTGATTTAGGCCACAATAAATGACTACCTTAAAGGGGGAGTAATTGGGTATGATGCCTCCTATTCAAGGAGAAATCCGGTGTTCGTCACACTGGACGCCAACCACCGGACCTGGTTCGTTAGAAGCTCCTGGTGGCCTGAGAGGAAAGAGAATTTCGCCCGAGGAACGCCTTTCTACTCCTGACTTGTCAAACCTGGTACTAGAAACTTTATTGTCTCTTCTTCACTGATCTGTTAAGATAGCTACTTAATTGAGACGTGGATTAAGATTAATCAAGGGGGGTCAAACCTTCTATTATTAGGGTGTGGGTTCGTCCCGACTATCTTAACCTATATGGTCTTTATTGACAGCGAAAGCTTTGTATGACTGTTCCGGTAGAGTAATAGGGTTGCTATAAGGGCGAGCTATCTCTTTAGATTCTGTGAGTTGCGATTGAACTGAACGTTCCAAGTGCATCCAGCAGGAATCGAACCTACTTGCCTCTTTATTAAGTTGGGCGCTTTAACCATTCAGCCATGGATGCAAGCGAGTGAACTAGGTTTTGGTATTCCTTCTCGAGCTTCAATTTCTTCCGTTATAGGAGATTCGAGAAAAGATGGAATAGGAAGACGTGTTTCCAGAACAAACAAGATACGGGTTGAGAAGGGGAAGTTAGCAAAGTTAGACAAGATTGGAATGGGCATAGGAACATGTATTGATGTACCAGATCGGCTAATGCTCCCGGGTTGATGCGATGTATTCCACCAGTTGACTGAAGACTTTATTATTGGTATATCGATCGGTCCAGCACGAATTGAAATAGAAGCCGGTTCGACAGGAAGCTTTTGAAAACGCAGTGCACCCAGGTAAATAAGAAACGAGATGAATACAGAGGTCAAACGAGCATCCCACACCCAAAAGGTCCCCCACATTGGTCTTCCCCGAAACCCCCCAGTAACTAAGGTAAACAACGTAAAAAAAGCACCCATTTCTATACCGGTTCCGGAAGAGCGAAGATAAAGGGGATGTTTTGTTAATAGGAACAAGAAAGTGTTTATAGCCGTGGCGATATAAACAATAATACTCATCCGAGCCGCAGGAACATGTACATAGAGAATACGAGAATTTCCACCTTGTTGAAGATCTAGTGGTGCTACCTCAAGACTTAAATGAATAGCCATCGCTGTTAAGAACAACCAAGACCCAATGAGAATTTGCGCGTAGCTTCTGGTCTTTGACATCAAAAAAGAAGGTTGTAATAACGAAACGGACATGTGCAAATTTTCTCCTAGCTAGTGGAACAAGAAAGACATGGATCTATAATACGCAATCAAAGGATTTCCCCCAACGAATAATTCCCCCTGCTTTGCTTTGTTTGTTTTCGCTCTGCTTGTGCGTGGCACTCCTTGCTGGCGGAGCGGCGCATAGCGAAAAAAAAGAAAAAAGGAAACTCACCACCAAAAGATCAGTCCAATAATCCCACTCACTGGTAAATAGCGCAATACTTCTTCCTTCATGGTTTTTTCCGCTCGTGCTTTTCAAGAAGCTGCCAAACTTTCGAATATATGGAATTTTTTTCTGTTTCTTTGAAGTTTGGCCACGGATGAGTCCATAAAGACCGACATATCTCTTCGGCCTCTCCTTTCGACAGTAAGAGAGTCTCCAGATGAAAAGTTTGACAAATTTCTTTGTCAGTGGCGTTCCCAAAGGACCCTTGAGGATCTATTTGGTTAAGACCCTCTTTAAAATAAAAGCTCGTATGATTTCCACCTTTATAGAAGGAGTATAAGGTGGAGTTGAGGACGGAGAGTCAGTCGGAGGGTACATTGAGCTTCAAGGAGAGATTCTTTGATCACTCAATGCTTGGATGGATAAAGAAGCAAAAGAAAAGACAAAGTCAGTTTGAAGGAAAATTGAGCCCCCGGTTAGAGCGCTTTACCTATCATTTCTTAGAAGAGGGTCCGAAGGAGGCTCAATCTTTCACTATTCTATTCAGGAGTAAGGGAAATCAAATGCGATCTAAGCTAGACGCCCTGGAATTCGGGAAGGAGGACCTATTGAATAAGTCTCCAATCAATCGTAGGCGGGTGAGCGACTTCTTTTCTTTCTTTCTCTCACCTTTAGCCGATCTTATTCAATGGATTGTGACTTTCTCAGCTTTCATTTTCTATCGAATTTCCATTTGGGCTCATTGCATTGGACTCTTCTATCTAAGCTTGAGCCCGAAGCGAGTGAAACTCGTCCTTCATTTCATACCTCAGTCCGGTGCCTATGTATTTGCATGACCCTTCGATTGAAAGAAAGATCTCCGCTATCCTTCTTTCGAAGTTGTAAACTGGTCGAGTCAGCTTCGTTGCTATTAGTAGTCTCAAAGTCAATAAGGTATTCAATATCGACAAAATTCGATTAAGTTGGGAAAAAGGCCCTTTCTAGAGGATCTACGAATTAGTGATCCAACTGGGCATCTTACATATGAATTCGTGCTCCAAGTATGGTACCTCTGTCTCCATAAAATAAAGGAAGAAGAAGCCAAGACTAAGAGCTTGCTGTCAGCTTCTAGTCTCTATCTTCTGCTAATATTTTACATGTAACTCATGGATAGGATTCCCGTATGTTTGAGGGAAGGGAGGGAAAGGTAAATGACCAAGTGAGCGGCTAAGGGTTGTTTGTTGCTCAGTCTGTCATGACTCGAGCATTTAATAGCTTGATGTCCCGGGGAGTAAGGAAAGAAAGATTGAAAGACCAAAACTATATAACTCCGGCTATTGAAAGAAGGAAGTACAGGGATAAGTACTAGAACACCAAACAGACGAAAGATCCATTCGTCTATTCTTGATTTCTGGTAGGCTTGCAGACCGTTTAGTCGAGTATTTCATACCTCTCGGTTGGTGTAGTCAAAGACGTGCCGCAAGGCCAAGGGAATGGCTCTGCAGCTTAAGTAAGTAAAGAAATCTCTTCCTCTCTCACTTATAATCGTACTAGCCATGGAGGGCCCAGCTAGTTGTGCTCCGCATTCCCATTATTATAGGTGTGAAGCATGTGATGTCTTTCTAACCGGTATGTCCCAATTATTTGAAATCTAGATCGATACCGAGAAGTTGTGGCTAACCCGGGCCGTCCCCGTAGATCTCGAGTGGATCATTGGGGGTGATCCACGGAGGGATTGGCTAAATAAAGAAGTCCACGTCTTCAAAACTTGCAGCTGAGGCAGGACCGTCGAGGAGTCAATATCTTCTTTGTTGTTATTAGCTGTTAATGGGGTCGAATGTATCGCTTATCTCAAAGCCTTGAAGCCACTTAATATAAAAGAAAAGAGCTGTGAGTTGCCAAAAGCTAGTTGGGGATCTGTCTTTGATAGGTTCCATTCTGTTACGAGTCTAAGATTAGTCTAGACTGAGTCCTCCCTTCAAACCAAACTGTCAAAAGTGCAAACTCTTGAAAGAAAGTGATTTTTCAGAATACTAGTAGATAAGCTAGAAGGCAATGTGTAATTGATCAAATGGGGCAAAGTAAGAGAAGTGGACAAGCTAGTCTTTTCGACGAGGGTCATCAATCTACTCTCAAGTACTAGACCCAAAGCTGCTCCTTCAGCTGACGTTCATGTGAGTCTGACTCCTGACCTCACCGATGAATTACTAAGAAAGAGTTCTTTGTTAGACTTATCTTAGTGTTGTTGCCACTTTCCATCCCTTGTAGAGGATAGATAACTGCTTCAAGTGATAGAAGAAAAGCGCATTGGCAGAGTTCTAACTGACTAGAGCCCCAATTCCATCTTTGATTTGAATAGACAGGCGAGAGTAGGGGAGTGCTGGTCTCTAATCGAGAAGGATCACAAAGAAGTTAGCTTTCTTCGTTCGATCTTGGAAGAATAGAAGAATATGTTGTCCCTCTAGGAAAAGAAGGGACTCAAGAGGGCGAAGTCATGACTCAAGCACTTGTCTAGAGAGGTCCATAGGAACAAAGGAGCTCGACTGTAAGGAGAGGAACGAAGTAACCCTTACCTCTCCTACGAACCTGGGGGGCCAGGCAAGCTTTCACTCTTCCATTGCACTTTCATGAGTCAACCATCAACTCATACGAAATTGAGATTGCCGAGTCAACCTTCTTCTTTCAGGCTTTGAATGGTCTCCTGATGGGAAAGTCGGCTTTCTTTCCTCGCGATAACTAATGAATAGTGAGGACGGGTTCTCCCTGATTCCTTTCGTGTATTGGAATTCCTTGATAGGTCTAATAAGACAGCGTGAGGATAGAGATCTCATTCGGTTGGTTCTATCGATAGCTTGATTGATGCGTCCCTTCGAGCCTCTGTCATCGAGAAATGGACAAATCAATGAGGAGTGGCTTCGAAAGTCAAGGACCACCCCTTTCTCTTCCCGGATCTCATGATTCGGAATTGCGGGGTGGAAAAGAAAGATTATTTGCTACCTATCCTTCTTACTTCACAGTTGCCAATTCCGAAGATGAAGAGCAAATCAAGGCAAGCAAGGAATCTCATGGCAAAGTCCTTCCCCTTCCTTCCTCCCACTATTTCTTTGACCTTGGTTCGAGACCGAGATGCCTTTCTTCGGCGACTTCGCACGACATCTTCGTATCGTACTCGGACGACACTTCCCAAGCTTTTCTTCGCCTAAAAAAAACAGAGGTAGCTTGCTCGTCATCTTCCTTATTGGGACGTACTAGGAATCTTTTGATGAAAGCATTTCGTTCGTTTGAAACTTTGACCAGTGGAACCCCCCCCCATATATATAAGTATAGAAACCATTATTTAGACATTTCTCGGTGACATCCCAATATCAGCAACAGATCTCCACTTTTAGGAACTTTGGCAGCAGCTTGGGGTTGAATTAGACCTGGTGGGTTAACCACCCTTTGAACCAACCGGATAGGACTCCTTTGATCCATGAAATTTAGAAACATCTGATCCAGTGCTTCAAACAATATATCCATAGTACTTAGACTTTCAAACAGATAACGTCTAAGAATAGACTTTGAAACCTTAGAGTTTGATATCCTTAACGACTTCTCCTTTCTCTGAGCTAATGACAGACGCCTCTTCGTTCCCTTTGAGTGCTGGGACCTATGCACTATCCGGACTATGATGAGGGACTGAACCTGGACTATCTGGACTATCTGGACTCTCGAGGAACAGCATTACTGGTTCCCATAGAAGTAGTTCTCCTTTTTCCGCGCCTATCGTATACCTGACTCTTCCTTCCTCCCTATTTGTCTATCTTTTCTCTATCTTTTAGAATCCTACTTCTTCGGAGAAAGCGAAGAAATATTTGAAATTAGGCATTCGCAGTTGCAGAGCTATGATATTTGTCATTTCGGATGAAAGCGCTTGAAACCAGATCCTTTCTTATCCCAGTCCATCCATGGAAACACGGAGAAGACATGGATATTCAAAGGAATACGGGCTGAAAGCCAGCATCGGCTACTTTCGCGGCTTGGCCTTAACGTTCGCCCGCTTTATTTCCTTCTACGGAGTCTTCCTTCGCCTTTCGTCTTTGTTTCGTCTGCCTTGAAGTCTTCAATAACGGGTTTTGAAACGCTTTCTTCGTCCGCCTCTTGAGCACCTTCCACCTACGCATCTTCGCTCTCCTTGAACGCCAACTTGGATCAGCAACATCACTAGCGGGAGAGGCCTTGGCTTGGATACGAAAGATGGACTGGAGTGGTTCCACTAGCCGATGCTTAAGCGTCAGTCCCCTTCCCCATAAGCCTCATCCGTACCTTAAGTCAATAAGTTGCCGACTCGGCATCCGCCGAAGCCTATAAATGTTCAATATAAAGTTCCATCCTCCATTTATTTCCCACGGATAAGGAAAGCGGTTGCCGTAAGCTTCAAGCTTAGTGAAATGGGTAGACTTCCTCGTAGGGCCACCAACTGTTCAATCTCTATCTCCATCTGCTACCTTCCACTCTTTCAATAGAAGGTCATCAGTCCCCCGAGACTAAACTCAGGTAAGCTTCTTTCGTTGAAGGGGGGGAAGTGTGCTGACTCTACTTTAAAGGAGAGGGACTTACTCGACTAAGAATCCGTTAGCCTTACGCGAGAGAATAGGCCCTTTTTCATTGAGTTCTTTTCCCGATTGCCTTGGCTTCATAATTATATACTCAATGTGACGAGAACCTCATATTGATAAAAAGTCCAGTGAATACCCTGTGATTCAGAGAGGGAATCCGGTCTTTAGACACTCTGCCCTTGCTTCTTGGCTGTGGATAGGGCTTTGACTCTCTTGCTAGAAAAGCTAACCCTTTACCTTTATCCGGTTATGACTCGGCGGAAGCATAAGTATACATTTGCTGTACAGCCGGCTCTGGACTTTCCGCTTTGATAGATAGATCTTTCCTCCCTCACTCTCTCATCCCTTATTGCAAAAATGAAAAAATGCAGATATGGAACCTTCAATCGCTCTGAAACATTCTTCCATAACACTATATACTAGTCAAATTCCTCTTATTCATCTTCGACAGGCTCTGGGATTCCTATTCTATCTAGAACAGAGAACGAGGAAGGAGCATAGCTCTTCTATCGGCTTCTTATTAGTCGTCGTCTGACTCTTTTAGATATAGACCAGGAACTCTCCGTTCTTGCATCAGGGCGCAGTACTAATTGATTCTTTCATAGTCTTTGATTGCTTTCTTGATTGCTAACCCCTAGCCAACCCTTTCCTCAGCTGATGCCGACATGCCTCTTTTGGGTTATTCTCTAATCACATCTGGGAAGACTCCTCTTTCCACTCAGATCAAAAAGCTGATCACTGTGAAGGCTGATTTATAGCCATAAAGATGATCAGGCCCTAGTGCCCCGGGGCAAAAAGCCACGCTTTGCTCCTCTTCTTAATCAATCTTCGTGCTATCCGCTTGTCCTAGCTCTGACTGCCACTTTGAAGCTAAGTTCAGTCCAAGGAGACCTTTGACTTCTATCTTTGGTTCACCTTGAACAACCTATCTTAGCAGCTTCTTCTTGTGAGAAAAATGAAAAGTGTTCTTGCCTTGCCGAGTTCAACCTATCTTTCTAGCACTGGATTTTGTAATGGAAATGTTTTCTATCTTTTGTTCTCAATCCTATCTAATGTAGCAAGCGATCTAACTCGCATAGCAGCTACTGCTTCTCTAACCACTTCCCAAGTTTGATTGAATGGATAAAGGCCTGGACCACATTCAGATCAAAATGATTTCGTGGTACACATCAGATTGTCGATCACCTGACCGCGGGCGGGATCGGATCCCTTCTATCGTATCGTGAACTTGTGAGTCATCTCTTTCTCGAGTCACGTCAGTGCTTTTCACTCTCGTAGCAAGCTCGTATGACTAGCTCGCTTACTTTACTTTCACTCAACAGCCTAGCTCTAACAAGCCAACTCCGTTCCTAGTTTCGCTACCCTGCTTTAGCCTCCCCCCTTATAACAAACAAGTAAGTAAACTAGCTAGCCGCGTTCCCAGCTACTTAGTACCCTTCTTTCACTTACAGCTATCTAAGACATTCAGGGGCTGTGTAACTGCTCTAAATAACACTACTCTCATCCCTCGCTTTTGTTCAATTATAAATCTAAATAAAAAAAAGAAGAACTTTAATGGAGATTTATAGCATCATTCAAGTAAATACAGATTAAGATCGTAAAAACATAAGCTTGTAATATGGCTACACCTAATTCCAGACCGGTTAATGCAAGAACTATAAATAAAGGACCAAGAGCCCCTATAAAATAGAAAATCTCATTCATACATAGCATAGTCCAAGCGAACCCACTTAAAATCTTTACTAAACTATGACCGGCCATCATATTAGCAAATAAACGTATTCCTAAGCTTAATGCGCGAAAACAATAAGAAATTAGCTCAAGGAGTACTAAAAAGGGTGCTAACGGCAGTGGGACTCCTGCGGGTAATAAAAAGCTGAAAAAATGAAGCCCATGTCTTTGAAATCCCACTATAGTAATGCCAATAAAAATAGAAAATGAGAGAGCCAAAGTAATGAGAAAATGACTTGTCACTGTGAAGCTATAAGGTATCATACCCTGAAGATTACAAAATAACAAAAAAAGAAAAGTTACCAAGATGCAAGGGAAAAACATTTGTTTCACATTTCCGGAAAGACCACCTATTTGTTCCTTTACCAGGTTCAGCACGAAATCATAAAGAAGCTCTACCAAGGATTGCCAAGCATTTGGGACTAAGTTTCCTCCTCCCTTTTTAGTAACAAAATGAATCAGAAGTAGGAAAAAACTCAGAGTTAGCAGCATGAACAAAGATGGATTTGTGAATGAGAAATAGAAGTTTCCGATATTCATAGGAATCAATGGGACAATCTCAAATTGGTCAAGTGGGGAGGGGATTTCCAGAATTTTTTTATAGTTATTGAAACATCGTTGTTCATAATTTGCAATAAAATTCACAGGGCCAGGAATGCCTAAATTCTTTAGATACCAGTCATTAACTAGAGTCCATAGATTCAGTGATTCCCGAAAAAAAAGAAAGTTCAGCTTATCGCTGAGGAGCTCAGTTGGTGTTTGGTCCAACTCTCGCTGTAGATTCCAAATATATCCGGATTGAACCACTCCACCTTGAAAATCCCATCTCAGATTGACTAAAAAATGATTGAAGCGAGTTAAACTCGCCATAACAATGGGATTCACAAATTCCTCCGAGAGAGAAACCGTGCCTGAACAGTACAGAGGGTCTTTCTCTATGGCGTCTAATGCCATATTAGGAAACATATCTAAAATGGGGACTCCTGTCAGAACGTCATTAGCCGCAGAATCCGTGGAACTTAAAAAAAGGAGCTTTGGTCGTCGCATATTAGATTAATTGATTTCAACAAAATGATTCCCTCCAGACAGCTTACGTCAAGCCTCTAGGAGTAACAACTATAGAAAGTTGTGGTTGGTTGTTGACCAACAAAAACATGGGAAGAAAAACTCAAAAGGGGGGGGACATAGAGATATATTCTCTTAACGATATTTTTTGATATTTCATACGAAATTTTCTATTTCAAGAATTTTGATATTTCAACTCTATCTATTCTTGCTTTTCAAACATTGTATTCCTTATAGAATATCATCTCATGTCTATCTATAGTATAACGTTTCTCATAGTGGCATAGCGGCTCCGAGGTGATTCTTTCTGGTATCCGTCCTCTCTCATACTGCTTTAAGGTTGGAGGATTTAGTTCAAGCTAGTCTCCTATGGCGAAGATCTCTGTATTTGTTAAGACTTTATGAAAGAAATCACATATAGTAATCATCTAAGAATATATCTATACTATAATGGTTGCATCTAACATTTGCTCATAGTGTAGATAAGGCAGTCCCCGGAGCTAAGAAAACTACGCTATTCAAAGCAATCCGCCCAAGGAAGGCTAGCTAGTCGAGTCTAATGCTAGGCTAGGTGATTCCTCTCTATCAATGACCGAAGCTTAATCCAGAGAGAGAGCTCACTATACCACCAGGTTGCCACATTTGCTTATGAAACAAGAACAGCTTATCCCGAGGCTCTGAAAGACTGAGGGTAGTCACTCAAAAAGTCATCCGTCACTTCGCCCGAAAAGCACTATAGGGGATTCCGGCCAAGCGAGCATAAAAATACAATACCCAACTTTCTGTTTCAGCCCACTCCACTTCATTGACCGAGACTTTCTATTCTGAAACGGTTCGGTTAAAGATCTAGCCACGAGACCAACTCCGGGCTGTCGTAAAAGATCAATTCCCAGATGCTCGTACTCGACGCCCACAGGCAAGCTTGTTTAGAGAAGGAGAGTTCTCTTCATCAGGGAAACTGCTCAACCTCCACTATTCCCATAGGCATGATTATGCACTAGCAGACAGAAAGTGCCAAGAAGAGAAAACGCATAACTCATAAGCCAAAGATGTATTCGATCCTGAATTGAACGTAATCTTGGCCGATTGGTTGGAAGGTAAGGATAGCATGATTGACTGGTTGCGGGTCCCTTGGATCATGGGCCACAGCTATTTGGATAGATTCAGATCCTTTCATGTAGTAGAGTCTTTGATGGGCTCGGATCCTTTTCATGATTTCATGTGAGGACACCTTTGGCGGGCTTTTTTGATAGATCCAGGATTTCTGTGCGATATCGATCTTCTCTTTATGGCTTTGGTTAATCTATCGTCCAGCTGTCTTGGTCTTCCGGAAAGGCGAAGACAAAAGCATGGATTGACTTTATTCTACGACTAAACCAGAATCACTCCGGAGTGAGCTGTTCCATAAGGGGCTCATATTATCCGACAGAGCAGAGCTATCATGCCGAAGAAGCCTTTTTCTTTCTACGCCCCGGTGGCATCTTGACTTTCCTAGGTCTCTAATAGTTCCCCATAAAAGAGTCAATGGGCTGAGCTGATCGAGTCCCATTTTCTGGCTGCAAGGCCCGGGCCCGGCCCGAGTAGTCAATGGTTGCTACCGCTCACTGCGCTTCTCTGTACCATTTCATTTCTAGTCAAAATGGATGCTGGGCATATCTACTGACCCGACAAGCTGACGTAATTCTATCCATCCGTAGCTGTCTGTGCCGCTACCTCTATCCAGCAGATCCAGTGCCAACCGATCTATATCTAGCTTTGGCCGGCCGGGCCAACCCACCTATACAGAGTTGACGCCATGCCCGCCTAACCACGAAAGAAAGCATCCAATATTTCAAGACTTTCTCCACAGAGCTCTAAAATCCTTTCTCCTAAGATCCAGGCTCACTTTTTCAGGCAATGGAATGACCCGAGCAAAGGAAAGGGATCAAGGCAATAACTACGCGCATCAAGGTGATACCTAGACCGAGCGAATCTGACCGTAGCCTATCATACTGAGTGAAAGCGTGCCGAACCAAGGGAACTGCCTTTGATCTTAGGCTCGCAGCTACTAGGTGCGTACCCTTGAACCTAGCCCTCTTTTGGGGTACAGGCATTGAAAGACGGCTTTCAGAATAGGCTTTTTTGTATGAAGAGAAGGTTACACTACTATATAAGTAATTCATTGTGCTAAAGGAACCACTTTTAGGATCAATCCCTTACTGAATGAATGTCCTTTTGATCAGTGATCACAGAAGGAGAAGGCACTGTGAATGCTTTCTATGAGAACCTCTTTCCTTTCTGGCTACCAAACGTGCTAATAAAAGAGCTTATTCTGAGTTTGAATTCCTCGAATTCTGTAAGCTAGCTTGGTCTACCTGCTTTGTTCTGATTTCATTGTATTCCTCCGTATTCAGCATTCGCGCCGGTGTCACAAAAAGCAAAAGCATATCAATTCGTTGAGGCAACTAGTCTTGGTAAGGTTTTTTCCACTGAATGAGAAGTTTGTATGATCCAGATGTTTTGAAGGCGTGTTTGCCCCTGTGATACGCGCATTTGAACCATTGACCGAAAGGAAATGCACTCCAGAGAGAAGGATTCGAGCTAGACTTCTAATATAAAGAGAAGAGATCTCTTGACAGCTACAACTCCAAATAGACTCTTATCTTGAGGAAAGGAATCCCAGTAGCTACTTATCTTATAGGCTAGCTAAAGGCTCATCCACAGCCCATTCCTACTACTTATTATATTATATTAGTTGACTACCTGGACTTGTTGAGGAAGGAGCTCCAGAATCCGCCCAGGGAAGAGAACTATTTGAAGGGCTGCAGCAGGAGAAGAAAGAGGGTCCAGTTCCTTTACTAGGTAGGCGAAAACTCTCAGTCAAGCCATCAAGCAGGGATTAAGCTCTCTAGTGTGCATGCTTTGAAGTACCTAGATAACAGCAGGTGCCTTCCTGTGCCTTTAAACAGGGACTTCCTTCCTTGCCTATACCGGGAAACCAACCTATGGCAGAAAACAAGGACTTCGCTCTTTATATACCGGCAAAAGTGAGCAATCCAATTTTCCTTCGTAAGAGCACATCAGGAATCCAAAACTTTCTCTTTATATACCGGAAAAAGTCAGAAACCCTACCTACCTAACAGGCAAGGCAGGCAAGGGAAGAAACAAACCTTAGAGAAGAATCAAACAATGAATTCACACATTTATATATAATAACAGTCACCCATAGATTTAGAGTTAAGGAGGAAAGCATAGAGAGGAACCATTACTCGTTCTTCTATAAGAACCAAACGAATTCTATCCGTATCCAAACATAGGGCGGAGAAAGCCAAGCAAAGGCTCAAAGCAGGGACCCATCTGGCTAAAGACAACCAATCAGGCATAACAAACCCATCAACAAACCCCCACTTGGTTATCGTGAGGCAACCAACACCACCCAACCTACCAATCAGGCTAAAAGCAGATCCTGGCTGAAATCAAGGAAAGAAGGCATAGCTAGGCAAGACAGGAAGGCAAGGAAGATAGATTAGAATAGACCAATCCTACCAAGCCAATCCAGGAAAGAAAGACTCGTGATAGATCAAACCCAAGATTCTAGTAAGCTTATGATAGAAGGAGGAGTTCTCATCAGCATATTACAAACCAAGGAAGGAAAAGACATAGAGTTGACAGTTCAAAAAACCATCTGTCTATCATAACCATCCTAAAAAACTCGAATTGATGTTTTTTTCTTTTTTCATGGCAGGAACAGATCCCAACCTATAGCTCAAAGCAGGGAAAGAAAGAGAACTAGGCTAAGGTGATTGAGAAAGCTTATGTAAACCGCAACATAGAGGTTGTGAAAGAGATTAGGTTTGTCTCGGAAGGAGATGCGCTCAAGCAACTAAAGTCAGTGCCTTCAGTCGAGACCGGACCACTCTTAACTAAGAGTAAGAAGAAAGCGTTCACAACCACTCGAATAGTTAGTAATTGTCGAAATCCCTGTCGATCCCGTCTTACTATGATCACTTTACGAACGCGGTCGGCATATTACACTTAGAGCTTAGAGCTCAGAACTCAAAGACTCATGCAAAAAGCAAGCAAATCACACACTTTTGTGAACTAAAAACGAAGAGGCTAACTTTATCTAATCCTAAAAGAGAGGAAAAAGAGAGTACTAGTCTACGAGTGCAGTATGCCGAAAAAGACGGGTTTTCTCAAATTCATAACACTAGAAAATACCAAAAGTAAGGGATCTTCCTCCTTATTTAAACAGACGTAACAAGACTCTTTCTTTTCTAGGGATGTTGAGAACCTGCTTCTTTATTTCAACTCAAATACGGAATCAACAACTAGTAAGGTTTCCCGCTTTGTTTACCTTTTTATTTCGACTGAATCAACAAAGCAAAGCCAGCTTTCTCGCTCGGAAAACAAACAGGTGTCTTTGCCCCGCTCACACAGATTTGATCCTTAAGGTTGTTGGTCCAACGACTCTACTTCTTTCTTTTGAAATTTCGTATGAGAAGAAGGTTGACAAGAAGAATAATTTGAAAACTGGGATTGTAGTTCAATCGGTCAGAGCACCGCCCTGTCAAGGCGGAAGCTGCGGGTTCGAGCCCCGTCATTCCCGACCTAGGATCTGATGTATCGATCAATTAATCTCTCATCAGTTACGAAATATATAGCTATAAAAAAGCTAGAAATAGAATTCAACTTAGTTTCTCAGTCTCTAGGAATTCCTAAGCGTTAGCGAAGAAAGAAGCCTACTTGAAGAAGGCTGCCAAGAGGAGAGCAAGCCTACATCGAGCAAGTTGACATTGAGAAATTGTGTGAAATAAATCAAAGATGGATCTTTTTCACGCCCGATTCGAGATGCTTCCTTAAGCGCCTTAGATTCTCACGAAGAGTATTGGTCATTGGAAGTGATCCATCTAGTGCATGAAGGGAAAGGCTTGATCTGCTCATTCCCCCTCTTTCTTTGAAGCAGAAAGGCGTTCCTCGGCTGCTTCTTCAGGACAGGAAGAGACCCCCTATGATACGATGAACGGGAAATCAACCGATCCTCCTTTATTTAAGTCCCTCGTGGAAGAAGAATTAGCTGATGTAGAAGGCTTCTTTCTTATCCTATCCACCACATCTTTTACATACTCAGACAGACTCCAGCGCCTATTTCAAGCTAAAGAGATCACACACAATAGTCAATTCGCTACGCCCCTACTCTTTAGACTGAGACTCGCCAACTTAACCAATGGCTTAGAGGCGTTCCTCGAGAAAGTCAATTGGTCACTTACAAGAACTCAACTCTTTCCCTTCCGGCTCTGCTTTCTTCAAAACGAAGAGTTTCCTACCCGGAAGAAAGAAATCGCTGCTTGGACCAAGCCAAAGCCAAGGGGCCCTACACTTAGGAGCCACTCTGCCAGAGCTTCACTCTAGGCCTCTCACGTCGGTAGCTATCCGTAGATCACTATTGGACGATCTTAATCTTTCTCCGAATCAGACTCTTCTTTCTATCTTGTTGCGGGGAAGTTCAGTCATATAGAAGGTCTAATCACGAGCAGTTCCAATCCCAGCCTGCCTAGGCATCGAAGAAAACATATCCATATCCCATGTTATCGCACTCGAAACCATGCTAGCTCATGTTGTTGGTATATATATCACCTTCAACCGCAGGATCAAAGCCTACTAACTCTGTCTCGTCCCAGGCTTTCAACAGCAGGCATGTAACCTTCAAAAGAAGCAATTGAGGATGGAAGCAATCGACCCGGACTAATGGACCTCTCCCAGCAACAGCCTTCGATGGTCTTCCTCCGCAAAGCCGTTATTCCACTGCAAGTCAAGATTTTCCTTTTGATCGTAATCGGGATTCGACCAAGTCAACTGCCTTTCCTGAAGCAGATGCCTGAAAAGTGGGGATCGAAGCCTAAATCAAGGGATCTAAGCAGCTACAAGGCGTTCCTCGGCGTGGGCGTGGTACATTCTGCGGCAGTTGCGGAGGGGTTCCTCCGCTTAGTTCTTCCTGCCATGCCAATGCGATCAGCCAATTGGACGGGGTGTGAAATGAAAGTTGCACCCTTTCGGTGTCTCGTATGATATGCCATACCGGGGAAATGGACGATTCCGCAGACATTCCAGACGCGATACGAGCAATCGCACGGGCCAACAGCAGCTTTGATGTCTGTGCTTGTGCTATTCGAGATTTGACTTGACTTTCAAGATATCCTACATCGAGAGTGATTCCTTTATTTCTTTTATTCGATCCGGGCGGGGTCACCAAGAAGTGCTGTAAAGCGAGAAATCCTGAGGCTCGGGTGCAGTACGCCTGGTCTTGTTGACATCTCAAAGGCTCATCATTATAACCTAGAGGTAGGAATGTCCTAAATAAGATAGGCGGGCAGGTTGACTGCTTGTTGGAAAGCTAGGGCAGAAGGCAAGTACCTACTGGTAGGATAGCCTTGGGGTAGGCAAGGTAATGGAAGAACTTAGTCTAGCTCTAAACCATATGATGAAAGAAAGCAGCATAGCAAATTATTATTTATAAAATTATATTAACACTCATTCACCATGAAAGAGAAAGGTCCAAAGGCCTTTCCTCGATCCCCCAAACAACGGATGCAGACTAAAGCAATTAAACAAGGGGTTCCTCCGGCGCTTAACTGATATGATAGTGGAGTCAATGCGCATCGCTTCAGTAGTCGTAGTGAAAGTCGTAACTAGGCCCCACTCCCCCGCAGGCTGTTTCCGGCTTCAACTAGCAATAATAGAGTTGGGGGCATTGAGAGATCGCATTGAGAAGAGCTGAACGGACCTCGATCTAAGATTTCATCTTCAACGGGTGGCATAGCGAAATTCCTCACCGAGATGACTGGACAACCTCTTCTCTTGTGACCGGATCGTCCCAGCGGAGCGATGAAAAGCTTCTTTGGAGTGAATTCCTTTTCAGTAGTTAGTACTCTAATTGAGCGAGCCGTGGATCATAAATGATGAGCGTAGCTTCATTTAGCTGATCTCACACCGAACTATAAAGAAATATGTGAGTGGCTCTTTATATAAAGACTTACCCCTCCGGGGGTACCACCGGAAGTGCGCTAAGTTAGTCACAGGGAAACCTCCAAGTTCTTTCTAACCTCCGGCTCTGGATGGCTTATTTCTTATAGCTCGCTCTTGATCATACCCTCTCCCGATCCTATCCAGTCTCACCTGCTATCACTTCTTCTCCCGTTGTTGGTCTCGCCTGCTATCGCTATGTGGTATCGAGCCCTTCAGCTTTTATTGAGATTTCTTAGGCTATCGCATTCCTACGAGGAACGCCTACACCAACCATTTATCTGGCAACTGGACCAGGCAGGACGAAGTCGACTTTAGAACCTATTGATTAGAGCTCGCCTGCCCTGCTAAGACGACTTCTTTTCATGTTGATTTTCGATCGGACATCACATCAATCCTAGCCTGAAAAGACTTGAGACTCACTCATTCCATCTGTCAACCCGGGATTTTTTGACATCAAGTAGCTCAAACATGAAAGTATGAAGCTTTCAGCCCTATACTATGGGCAAGTAAAGAACTAGAAGCTAAGCCCGAAAATCTTAGACCCAACAACTTCTAGCCAATCTCGAACAAGAGTCGACCCTACGGAAGCAGTAATGAACCCTGAGCTCCGAGTTCAGGAACGAAAGCCAGAACCATTGATAACTCCGAATATTGGGCCTTCGGTTAGATAGTGGCATGGAACCGGCCGCAGATATTATCGTTGATCGGCCTAACCTTCCCCGGCTAGAAGTACGTATAAAAAGAAGAGTGAATATTATTCTAGCTGATCTGAATAGATTAGCGTGCCCGGAGAGATTAGCTTCATCCCGCTACCCTTTCAAAAGACTTTCTATCGGTTGAGCATCGGACGGACGATTCTCTCCGGCGTCTAGATCTAGAGTGGAGGCGTTCCTCGGCTAAGGGTGATTCCAATTGAAGGAGTGTTGAGTTGTGACAAGGCACCTTTTCTTTTCCTTTTCATCCGCGAAAATAACCAATAAACAAAGATTGAGTGCTTTCTTTTCTCTAGATCATTCAAATTTATTGATCCTTGGTGACCACACCACATATTGACTCCCTGTCGAGAGTCAGTGACAATGGTGCTTAGACCTCACCTCGCCAGCCAACCCCAATCATTAAGGGTGACTAACTCGTTCCATCGAAATGACCATATACCAGCGGAAGTTGCACTACAAACGGTTTTGTTGCAATCCAACGGATTCAATCTAACATAGAGGGAGACCATCATAGGGACGTAAGACTCAAGCTGTTTGGCTCTTTTATAGATAGTCCGAAACAGGCATAACTGTGGTTACGTTATGTCCACATCATTGGCCAGTGAGAAGGCTTTCTAGATTTGGATCATTCTACCACCAACCTGCTAGTTATTTTTATGAGGCACAAGCTGGATCAATTCTCCTGCCCAGGTAGCCTACTAGAGTCGGGGAAGTAGGCGAACAGCTATTAGTAGTTACTTCTTAGGTTAGGCGAACAGATAGCAATCCATTTCTATTAATTGAGTACTTCAGAAATGATTATATACAGGTAGGAAAGCCGTTTTGCCCATCTCCTATAGAGCTATAATAGCATTAGTTGATTGACTAGGCGCTAATGCCACTAGCTTGCTGGCTTGTTAGAGCAGCTAGACTGGCTGGCCACACTAGCTCCTAGCGTTTTTCAGCTGTATCCTGTGATCTGAAAAGTGCTGTCGGAAGATAGCATGATACCCTTTGCCTGGACTTTCTTTTATATCCAAAAGTATCCTGTAAACTGCATCTAAGTTTTTTTTTCTGGGCTTCTCCATGAATTGACTCACAACACTTACAGCATATGCAATGTCCGGTCGGGTGATTGGTTGGTTGATATACCTTACAATCAGTCTTCTATACACCGTAGCATCAACAAGATCGCCATCCATGTCATGAATCAAACCGTGATTTTGCTCAATAGGAAAGTGATTGATATAAAAGTTTGCATCCCATCATTAAGCTTTTTGATAAAACATCGAGTGCATACTTCCAAAGAATATATATCAATGGAGAGTCAAATACCACTGTTCGATCTCGCCACTTCTGCCCATAAAATACTGAAACTTTCCAAGATCTTTTATATAAAATTGATCTCTTAGCTACTTTTTTAGATCTGAGATAGCTCTTCTGCATCATCCCCAGTAACAACAATGTCATCGACATAAACAATAAGAATCCGCTCCACCCGAGTTCGTCTTCTTAGTAAAGAGCGAATAGCCCGACGCAGCACGCTTGAAACCAGCTCCGAGGAACGCCTATCTTTAAGCTAAAAAACAAGAGTTCCGGGAGTCACTACTTTCCTTAGTTGATTGAAAAGGCTTGAGGTACCTATGAATCCGGAAACTTCAAGAGTAGAAAAATAAAGGAAGGAATTTTGTGTAAGGCCCCTGCGCACTAGCAGTCCGAAGTAGTCAAAGTGCTCTTCTTTCATCCTGCAAAGCACTCATCCACCCATGTTATGTTCTCCTTTGTCAGCAAAAGTTTCTGTTTCACACGCATCACCGGCTTCTATATTGATGAATCCGAAGTGCGGTATTCACCTTTTGACCCAGGATCAAACTCTTTAGTATGGTCGCAACCAAGTAATCCTTTTTTTTTACTTTTTTCTATAAGAAAAAATCACCCATCAAATATTGAATGACTGAGCACTCAGATCCTATCGCGAGTCTTGTCTTGATACATAGTATCTTCAGTCCTTTCTACAACTCCTAATTCAAGCTGATCGATACACGCTCGAGTCATTGAAATGGTGGGGGGGATGCTTGGCTAGTCAGGCTGGGAAGTTTTCTTTCCACCTCCCGAAGGTTATGATGATGGATTTGCCCGTTTATTGATCTAGTTGCTAATTTTGACCCGTTAGATTTTTTCTTTTTTCTTCCGTGTAGTCGGAAGAAGAATATGGATGTTCATTTGCTTGATTTCCGTCAGTCGAGTCACTCGATTGAGAGGCGTTCCTCGGAAGCAGGATAGCTAAGGTCGTTTGGTTGCTTAGCAGGGCCAGGCGTTCCTCGGGGTTCCCCAGATCACTTGGATTCGCCTTCGGGAAGGGCTTAGTTCGGTTCCAAATGCTGTAGTGTAGGGTAAAGTAAAGGGCTTCTCTTGAGGTTCGATCAGAGGCGTTCCTCGTCAGTTGCTTATCTCGTTGTTGGGGCTTCCCAAGAGAAGATGGAGTGGACCGGGTATTTGATTCCAGGAGATGGCTTACTGCCTTGGGGGCGGAGGGAGAACGATGGGACCTCGAATAGAGCTACTTCTGGTCATTACCTCCTGGTACGAATGCATTGACTGGCCCTTATCCTCCTTCCGAACCGGACTTGGATATTTGCTTGTTTGTTTGGGCCAAGTAGATTAATTAAATGGGATGGAGCGGGACAAAGATGGATTGAAGGTCAGATAGATTTGAGTTTCAGTGGCATAGGACCTTCGATCAACCATGGGGCGGAGGAACCCCTGACTTCGTTCATTCTATTGAAGCGTAACGTAAAAAGCTCTTTCTCATGTTGCATTTCTTTGGTTTTGATTGGATTGGAAGTTCTAGTATGTTGTCTGTGGATTTCTAACAAAGAAACCTTATGCCATTTGATTCATTAAGGTTCCGTTCCGTGCTGCTCGCCACTCCCCGAGGTACTTTAGTAACTCGACTGAAAGGAGAGGCCAAGGACGGGGTCGAACCGTCATTCCAGGATTTGCAGTCCGATACATTGCCATTATGTTACCTAGCCAAACCCGCCACCTCATGTGCCAAAGTCAAACGGTTGTTCTTTCTTCCCTCTTTTTTATACATATGCTGTGGCGGGCAGAGCGGCATAGTGAAAAAAAAGACATCAAGGTGACAGGATTCGAACCTATGGCCCTCTGTACCCAAAACAGATGCGCTGACCAGACTGCGCTACACCTCGTCTCACTCCCCGAAGCATATAGATCCACCCACCCGATCAATGAACACTCGAACCGAACTCGCCCGATGAACGCCTTTTGGGCACAGGGGGCAAGAACCAATCTGAGTAATTGCTTTTTTTTTCATCCGCCTCCTGCACTATATGGCTTTTTGCCTTCTTCCTTCTTTCACTTGAATTTGAAAAATCGGCTCGCTCTCGGCTACGTGTCCAAAGGCGTTCCCCGAGCCCGCTTAGAAGTGGTTGTGGATTCGAACCACTGACACAAGGATTTGCAGTCCTTTGCTCTAACCTTCAGACAGCCTGAACCACTTTTCCAAAAGTCTCTTCTTTTCTTCATCGAAGAGCGCCCTATCTTACCACTTGACTAGTAAGGGGTTCCTCCTTTACTAATCTAATTAATAGGGGTTCCTCCTTCTTCGTCAAGCTTTAGAGCAGCTCTTTCAATTGCCGCCTAATCTCCCAACATGCTCAAGAACCGAGAGCCGAGGCGTTCCTCGTCCGCCATAGGGAGCTTACTTATAGAAAGAAGATAGGCAGGCCGGTCAAACAAAAAAACGCGCAACGGGCTCCCCGCTCCTAGTCACTAAGTAGTGCTCTTCTCATTTCGCCCGCCCGTTTCACTTCCGCGCCGGAGGAAATGGGATTCGAACCCATGATACAATATTCTTGTATGTCGATTTAGCAAACCAATGCCTTAAGCCACTCAGCCATCCCTCCAAGTTGTTGATCGGAATTTTTTGTGCGGTTGGTTGCCCGAAGGGCTATCTGACCCGATCAACTTCGTAAGCCGTAGCGCGCTAGCGCGCGTACTCTTCCTCTATCTATGAGCGAGACAGGCGTTCATCATCCAGAAAGATGCACCAAGGAATCCCATTGAATGAAGATCTGGGGTTCCTCCATTCATTCAATAGAATGAATGAAGATCTGGGGTTCCTCCGTTGGAATTAGCCTTGATAAAAGGTAGCTTTTTATTTGACCCTTTCCCTTTTTTTGAGAGCAAGCGCCTAAAGGAAGGAAAATAATAAAAAAAAAGAGGCGTTCCTCGCTCGACAAAACACATCTTTTTTTCTATACGAAATTTGTTCGACCGGGAATCTCTTGGTGCGCTTCGATACTGTTAGCATTCGCAGTCTGATAAGTGGTGGATTTATGAGGGCCCATAGCTTTTTGCAACCTTGGTTATTTTACCTAAAACGAAAAGAAAGCAACCTAAGATTCTGGGAGCGGCGTCAGTGACTGACTCCTTTTATGCAATTCGAAATTATAAGGATGGTCACAAGTCACTCAACTCACTTATGAAAAAAACATAGTGCAAGAATCAAAATGATCAAAAGAACCAGAAGAAGTAAGTTAGGGTTGAGAAAGTGGAAACAAGGGTATTCTCGGGACAGGGGGTTCCTCCAGGTCACATAACCGATGTTTGAGTGTAATTTCCCCACTCAACCCGCTCGGAGAGTACAGAGTTGGAAGAGACCCCTGGTTGACTACAGAGGTGCCCTCCTTTGGGAGAGCAAGCTTCGAGATTCACTCGGCTATATATCCGAAGGACCTGCTCGTGATGTTGACTTAGGAACGAATTCTCCAAGTGCACACCCTTGGAGGAACCCCTTACTGCTAGTCTTGTTGGTACTGCGGAAATGAGAGGACTCGTCAGTCTTGATGTCACTGCAACCAAGGACCTACAAAACCACCACTACACCCCGAGCCGAGGAACGCCTGGCTTCTTACCCTATCTTGCCCCTCCAGCTGTTAGTAGTTCCATGAGTAAGTAAGCAAGCTACCTTCTTTACGTTACGTTTACGTGCCTATATCACATAATTTACAGCTTTTATTTTATAGGCTTTCTAGCGCTACTTTTCTTTTCAAATGCAATGATTGGGCCCCCTAGACCAGAGGTCTTAACTAAGATTGCTCAGTCAAAGTCTGCGTCTTTCTCACTCGCATTCTCTTTATCGAATACTTCGTGAATGAAATCTCCCAACCTGTAACTAGAAATCTGGGCGGGTGTAGCTTTCTTGCTAGTTGAAGGTCTCTTTTGGTTGCTTAATTCCCTTGTTGCTTGTTTGCTTTCCTTTTTTTTCTTCTCTATAAGAATACTACCTCAGTCTGTAATGCGCAATCAATCAGTTGCTTGCTTCCTTTCAATCTCGAGGAACGCCTGCTTATGAATCATGGCAAACCGGTGGTGAAAACAGTATTACAGAGTAGGTTGGTTAAATTCAAGCGGGTTACTTTGATCTTATCGTCTAACCGGGCATGAGAGCCCAATAAAAAAGGCGTTCCTCGGATCCGAGAAGGACGAATCAATAAATCGACTTCCTTTAGAGCAGACAGACTACGCGCTAACAGCTTTAGAAACTTTGCTATACTAACAAAGCAAGCATATAGCAAAGTCAAAGTTTGAGTTAGACCGGGTATGAGGGGTTCTTCCAAAGGCAGAAGCGGTTTATCCAGGTCGGTTGAATCCCCGAAAGAAGCACCAATTGCTACCGTCCAATCGCTATCATGGTTGGAGCATAGATAGCAAAGGCGTTCCTCGTAGCTATTAGAGGCAACGGGGACAGAAGCAAGGATGCCAGTACCAATTTCAAAGAATTTTTCCTCGGGATGCATAGCCGCCACTATATCGTCCAATTCCAGTGCCTGTAAGAGATCGGGTTTACCGACTAGTGTCTTTGATTGATCCAGCCCCCCCGACAGTTCAATAGCCGCTTCCGCCGAGGAACGCCTCGTAACCTGTTCATAATGATCCCGCACAGGCATCTGACTTTCTTAGACAAAAGCGGGATAGTGAAATAGACGTCCAGTCTCCGATCCCAGTTGATTGATCTCGACTTTACCAGCTCATGAACGGGGCATTCATTAGACTTGAGCAGTAGGTTTCGACTCGGTCAGCTGTCTTGATGAAGATTGACTTCAGCCAAAGAGAATGAATTGACTTAGGGTTTCTTACTATGTGCTCGATCCGATCAACGAAAAGAAATCCTGAAATTACATAAAGAAACGCGAGAATCTTCACAGTTGACATTTTCGATTGAGAAAGTGGCAGGCGTTCCTCGAGCTCTACTGTAGTGCCTTGCAAGGTCGTAGAGCCGGTAACCCTCGTTCACCTAAAATGGAAAAAGGTCTGTGATTGAGACTAAGGAACGCTAGCTATATGCTTAACACATGCAAGTCGATCAGTTCGCCCTTTCGCCTATCGGCTTGGCCGGCAAGCTACCTTGCTTGCATTCTATAAACGGTAACTTCCGCGCCGAGGAACGCCTGCTTATAAATTGATGTGAATTGAATGATGGTGACAGCTCTTCAAATCCTATTCAGTCTGATTAGATATGTCACTGAAACAATCCGTTCTGTCTCAGTTTGATTTTCGGATTCCGAGGATGAGCCGGACGACGAAGCCAAGGAACGCCTCAGATAAAGATGTCTCAGACGCTACTCTCCCGGCAAGAACAACTTATTCTATTGTGATTTGTGATTTTTTTGGCGGGTTCGGTCAGGAGAGACAAAAGAGAGATGCTTTCTATCAGTCAAAAGGAGCGAAGCCCCCGCCATGCTCCCGCGGCCCGCTTACCGAGGAATAGAAAGGGAGATCCGGGGGGGTCCAGAGCAAGTAGGGTTGGGGTATAGAGCCGTAAGCGCGGTGGGGTGTGAGAGAGGACGTGCTCGTACGGTTCATAGAAGGGTATGATCAACTCGTTGATTGTTGGTAACTTGAACTCCTCTATATTCGAAATATGCCTTTCTAGGAGCATTACGATCTGCAGCTCAAATGGTCTCTTATGAAGTCTCTATTGGTCTTATTCTTATTGTGCGCCTTGTGAGCGCGTTTGTATCCGCGAAAGCAATCATCGCTCGGATGTTCCCCTAACCCAACCCGGGAACGGACCGGAGGGAACCGCAGCATGGGTAATGTCCGCGTCTCGTCGCAAGGCTCATTTTGAGTTGTGGGTCATAGGTCGGGCTTCGGGCGGGCAGCTTTATCTGATCAAGGGCCGGGGCACAAGGGTCCTGGTACTATCCCAGGTGCGAAGAACCCCGGAGGTGACTGCAATGAGCAGAAATCTCACTCACCGGCCTAAACGACGAGAAAACACTCGAACGTGAGAGCAAGGGATCACCCAACGAATGGACGAGCTCCAAAGAGTTCCTCGGCAAGCACCATGCTTTCAGAGAAGTGGCGGTCCGAATCTTATCTGAACTGCGAGAATAACTGACTAAGCTGTGCCATAAGGGTCATTCTAAAAGCGGGACAGGGGTTCCTCCTTTAGGTTGTTTAAGTAGGTTGGGTGACAGATCGGCCATAGGAGTACTCCGGGATATAAACCAGGGCAACAAATGTCGAGCATACAACGATGCCGCCCGTTTTCATTTCATGGAAGTTCCCGGCAGAGGAAAGGGCTGTAGGTGATGGCGCGTTTTGCTTCTTATCTAGAGAGGGGCGAAGTCACTCGACTGAAAGGAGAGGGCGAAGTCATGACTCGAGCACTTGTTGCGAGAGTGATTACTCAACTAAAAGGAGAGGGGCGCTGAAATCGTTCCTATTGGGTCGTGTGTGGCTTTAGTATAGATGAATAAAGGCGGGCGCCGAAAAGGAAGGGAAGCAGCCCAGCCTCTTCAAGAAAGCTTTGCTTGGTAGGCGCTGCCTACTCACTCGGACAATGCTCTGAACACGAGAGTGTGCAGTGCAGTTCCGCCCCCTTCTCTCATGCTGAGTCACAGGCAGCGCCTCGGAAAGCACGGACGAGCCACATGCAGGGAAACTTGCACGTGTGGTTCTGGCCGGGGACACCCCGGTATACTGTACTAATATGTGTAGGTCCCCGTAATTCGAGTGAGATTGTCATGGCGCAAAAGCAGATATGGTCTGGTATTCCCCTGTTCCCTGTATTGGTTATGTTCCTTATTTCTCGTCTAGCAGAAACTAATCGAGCTCCGTTTGATCTCCCAGAAGCGGAAGCTGAATCAGTTGCAGGCTATAATGTAGAATATGCGCGGGATGCGATCCTTAATAGTCCACTGTTGGCGGAAGCCAATGTCCCGGGGTCCCGGGGACTCATTCTGACTGAAACTAGGGGTGGGTCTTTACCAACTCAAAAATATTCGATTTTTGGGAAGACAAAAAACGTGATCGCCTAGCGCGAGTCTTATTGAAAAGGCCCCTTACTATAGATGCCCCTTATTGAAAACTCAAGGAAAGCTTGATATATATGTATTATATTAATGCGTAATGCGCTCAAGCATGCGAAGAAAGCCGGCCTTACCTTTAGCAACAAGGGCGCTTAGGCTTTACTAAGAAGTGCGAAAGGGCTTTTCTTGCTTGTTTAGTAAAGTCACGCTTTTTTATTTAGAATTGAGTAGGTGCTTGCTGGGGCAGGGCACTCTTCATTCTTCATTCGAAACTTTTGAATGTCGGGTCGGAGGTTTCTGCCTTGTTATCAAAAAGGAAGTTGGGTAAAGCAAACTCCCTCCTTGGACGAGCACGGGGCTTAGTCAAGTAGAACCGGGTTGCGCTGCTTGATGCTCCGATCGAAAACAAATCAGTGGGGTTCCTCCTACGACTGAATATGCGTTAGAAAGGTCAATCCCTCCCCTACGACACCAAAAAAAACCGGGCCGAACTTCTAACAGCCCGCCCGCTTCCATAGAAAAATATCGCGGCAACGTAGACCTAAGTGGTCATATTGGATCCTTGGGAACCATCACAAGTACGGCCGGCCTATATTTGAACGAGAATGCCGTGTCGTTCAGCGGAGCCTAAAAGAAGGTGACTCGCGCAGACAGCTGACTCCTTTTCAATAGAAAGGAATAGCCAAACCAACCCAGCTGGCTGATCAATCTCAGAGATCTTATCGGCCGGCAAACCGGAGACGGACGACCACGGTTCCGACCTTACCAGCACCAGAGGTGTACTAATCAATGAACCCCCGAAACCAACTTTCTTTTCTGACAAAATCCACCAAGTCTAAGCGGTCACGACATCTTGTTGATATTGATTGAGGACTTTCGCTGACTGACTCCATCCATAAACCTAGACCCCGGTAACCTTCGTAACCAAAGCGTCACGACAACATCCAAAGTTGACCTTTGGATTCTGAAGTAGGGGGCAAGGAGGAGCGCGTAGGAATGTCGACCACCACATAACTAGTGGCTGAGAGAAAGCGAGCAGCACCTTGTATAGGTTGGGCAGAGCTTGAAGAAGCAAGCCCCTATCAGAGCAGAGAAAGCCATTGCGCGCTAGCCTAACTAGCTAGCATTTTTCAGCTGGCTGTTATTTAGTTGTAGCGCGCCGGAGGAACCCCTTCTATAACTTTGGAAATATTTAGCAGTATTTTCTTATGATGACCTGGTCGAGAGAGTACGATACATCGGTGTAAAAGGTTGAGTGGGATCTGTAAGGTTGGTTATAGTCAGGCCTGGCCGGAAAGTGTTCTTGCCTCTATCATTAGCTCGGGTAGCCCCTGTTTCTGGTCTTTTAGTCACCTTCCAATGGCTCTTTTCCCAATCACATCCCCGAAAGACAGAAGGAAAGACAAAGATTACCATTAGGCGAAAGCAGGTCCACAAGGTGAAGACTCTCTATCGTCAGATCGTTGGCAGTCTAGTTCTGCTTTCTTTTGAATCGAAGTTTAAGGCATTCAGACATGGGATTTGTTAAGTGCATTCAGCATCAGTATCTGCTTTCTTTCCTGGTGTAATTGCAGAGAAGATGTAGACAAAACTTACTTAATTCAATTCAAACCCTGTGCGAAGGAACTCAGGAATCACTTCCCCTTCATTGAAAACAACATAAGAAGGAGTGTTCTAAGGCCAATAGACATAAAGTGAGTGCTTGATGTAGCATATCTGCTGTTCACTATCAACCATAGGCGTTCCTCGAGCAAGGCTCGATGGAATTGAGGTTCGATGTAATTGACCCGCCTTATGTTGGACTTCCCAACTTACCTAGCGGAAGAAAAGGGGTTCCTCCTATAAATAGAAATATGTCTAGGTCACTTCCACCAACAACTCAAGCTATTTCTTACTGGGATTCTCCACAAGTACTAGAAAGTATGGGATCTCTACAACTTGTTCCACAAACTCAAACTATCGGTCAAGGGGTTCCTCCTCTAACTCGGTTCATTCCCTAGGTACCCATTCTTTGGTTCTTACAAGGTAGGCTCGTGCCCGGGTTCACTCGTGAAAGAAAGGTTCTAGCGGTAAAGTCAAGAAAATCCTCCCTTCGAGGAACGCCTTAGGGTACGTCCCCTATCGCCTTTCATTCGGAAAAGCTCGAGTCATTATCCTTCCTGTACTTCAAGTGAGAGCTAGAGCGCTTCTTTCTCAATTACATCGACCCTTCGCACCTTGGAATATAGAATAGACACTTTTGAATCCCCTCTTTCGATTAGTAGGGGATTTCTTAGCTGAGCATCAATCCCATTCTTTGCGGATAAAAGTACACTACCCCGCTTGCCTGTAACCTTCTGCTTGCTTGACTACAGTCACTCCTATTAGGTCACGAACATCCTTAACTTAAGAGAGCAGGAAGAGTTGACTATCATAGCAGCACATACAGAGTGCCGGAACTACAAATGGACTAATGCTTTCTCTGCTTTCCCTCTTGGTTTCGTTCATGGAAGATGCGGCATAGATAGAAAGAGAGCATTCCAGACTATTCTCTAGCATCCGAATCTGGGCATGAATGGAAGACTCCTAGCTCCCTCCTACTACACTTAAGTATCTCTTCTTTAGCGGGCGCTTCATAATCAAAAGATTGTTCCATACCATATGACCCAGGCATATTAGGCATAGAATGGAAAAACCCAGGGAAAGAGCTTACTAAAACAACAGTACAAATGGAATTCCCCATAGCTAAGAAGGGATAGCTAAAGAAAGGGATATCATTGAAAGGAAAAGCAACAGTTAAAGAAAGAGTACGAAAGAGAAAGGCGTTCCTCGGGGTGTAGGTAAGGGGTTAGCAGTAGAACTGTTACTTACCTAATCTCACGTTTCTCCTCCTGCAAACCAACTCGGAACGGAAAGAGAGGGAGAGTACAAGCTCAGCTAACAACAGAAAGAAGGAAAGCTCATGCAAGGAACATCCAGGGGCCAGAGGGAACAAAGGATGATCTCAGGCATATAACAGATAAGAAAGGGAAGATATTGATTCTACGGACCTTACGGTCCTGCTTTAGCTGCACTTGCAGAGGTAGCTACGATCGCTCACAGGCCGTTGCTCGCTCTCTCCAAGTCCAAGTGCGGGAAGAAGGAAGAAATCATTAACGGCGGGATTACCGAGCCTTAGTCCCCCTTCTCGGCTGGCGAGGAAAGGAGAGAGCAAGGATGAAAGCAAGGTGAATCAACAGATAAGAAGGGATTACATAGGAAGAGATTCAGAGACTGAGCCGGCTACCGTACTTCGTCTGGAACAGGAACAACTCACAACCGATCAAACACAGTAGGGGTATATCACAGCATATTCCCAAAGAACAACAGTAGGGATATAGCACAGCTAACAACAGTACGAAGAGTATGACCGAAGGGAAAGGATAGCAGTATACATCTTCCTATAGCTGCTAACCGAGGAACGCCTCGGTGGTTCCGTCCGGGGAAAGCGAAACCCCCAATGAACCGAGCGGAATAGACGCGCTTCGCCATCAGTACAAACCAAGCAGGAGTTACTAAACAGCGAAAGCAGCACGGAAAGCACAGAGCTACTACATGCATCAACAGCAATAACAACTGCAAGCAACCAGCTGGCCTGTCCATGCAACCTATATTCCCATCGAACAAAGAGATATATTCTTTACTGAAGCAGCAAGCAACAGGAGCCGTTCACTCGGCCCACCGGCCCGTCTACGACTGTACCACCCCGGTAGGCCTACGCTCTCTACAAGGAACTAAGACCGAAGGGATGCAGTTCCCACCCCAGCAGCCCATTCCGAACAAGGAGAGGAAGAGATACTAAACCGCAGCTGCACTTGTTGCTTTAGCAGCACCGTCAGGGGATAGCTGCACCGTCAGGAATCACTCACCGGTAGGAAGAGGAATCCCTAGTACAGGTCCAGGCAACCACCTAGTCTAGTTGAGTTGGGACATATCGGCTAGAAACCATGCTTCACACTAGCTGCACATGATGCCTCGGCAGAAAACCTAAGGCAACTAGCCGACCTTACATGACACATTCACAGCTCAGCCGGACAACAAGCAGTAGTTCATCTACCTTTCTAATGGGCGAGGGAATGTGACAACTCGTTGTTGATTACGTTGAGTAACTAATAGGTGAGTCGCCGTCGAGTAACAAACCGGGGAATCCGCTGACCCATTGTTGATTCCGTTGGTTAAGCATCAGACAAGAAGAGGTATGAACTCTTTTAATAATGCAAAAAGTAACGAAAAATCCCGGGTTTTCATGACTTTTTGACACAGTTTTGTGAACTAAAATGGAAAAACATACTTACGCTAATAGTAAATGAGAGTACCTCCTAACTTTCCTGTTACTAGTGATTCATCGAAAAAACACGGGGTTTTGTGACTCTAAAAAACGTCAAAATGTTGATTGTACGAGAATCAGAGTTCCCCCTGTTTGTTTACCGATTTAATCGAAGGCGACGTAACAACTGTTTGTTTATTTCCCACCTTCGCCTGAGACGGGGCTTCCTTAGAGTGGACAGAGACTGATCCTAGCTTTATGACTGGGCAAGCAGCTCCTAGTAAAGAGAAAGAGATAGTTATGCCATTTTGACGATCGAGATTTCTTCGTATGATAAAGATAAGAACAAGCGTTTGAAGCTATCAAATAGGCCTTTGAAAGAATTAGCGTATATAAGAGAAAGAATGAGCGTATGCTCAGGAAGATAGAAAATGCCTATCAACTTCCCTACAAGGAATTAACCTTTCCTCTGTGGCTTTAGTTGCAAACTTGTAGTAAAGCGGAATCAAGCAGTCGGGCTATCACCTCTTCTTATTCTTAGTCGCACGGGACTTAGAGTGCTTTCAAAGTCACTATGAGAATATACAGAGAATACTAATATGACCTCTCTCACTCTCAGGTAAGTACTTGATCGATTTAGTGATGAGAAGGTTTATATCTAATTAACATCTCCGTCCAGGTATCTTTCTCGTCCTTCACCACCTACCAGGCGTTCCTCGAGAAAGTCTACTACATAAAGGACTATCTAGAGTAAAAAAACCTTTGAATCTTTCTTATTGTCTTTCCCTTTCATCTTGATATAAACTATGACATTAAGAAAGCATCGAGCGGGCAAGCTTTCACATATTATGATGAAAGAGACTATCGGAGAAGGTCCCACTCTGCTTGCGCCCGCTAGCTGACGACGAAGAAAAGCATGCTCCTCTTCCGCCCTTGGCCGACGGGAACCTTCAGGTCTCAACGAGCCACACCTACCTAGGAGATTTGATCCCCGGGAGCTTTGATCTTACTCTTAATTCGATTTTTATCAGAGCTCTTCTTTAGCTTCTTCTGTAATACCGATAGTTAATAGCTCTAGCGGCTACTTTTGAAGATAGTCAATCTATTGGGTTCATCTACGACCAACCTCAAGCGGAAGTAGTTCGGAGCTTTCTGTGCTGTTATGATTCCATGATCTTCATCGCCACCTCTGTCCTATAACGCCTTCCTTTATAGCAGTTATTGCTCCGGTTCCTGAAGGTATAGCTCTTGCCGAGGAACTCACTCCTTTGAAATCGGAGACTGTTCCAATTTCCTACCGAGATAGGCAAGCGGAGGGAGAACTAGACGTATCTTGCTAGGCAAAGAAGGTTAGAATGTATAGCTCGCGGGTGGGATTGACGGGATAGATCACTCTTGCAGAAGGAGGTAGAACCGGGGATCTTTATAGGAGTGACTTGGGAAGTCCCGAGACCGGGGTCAAGCTACAATCTGTGAATTGTCAAAAAGGTCGTTTTTCTGCTTGCATAAAGCCCTTTTCGGCAATCTCTTTCATGAATGTGAGGGTAAAAGACTTTTGAATACCGGATCTTCAATTTGATATTGAAGTGAAGCTACAGGACGCTCTACGTAGCGATGGCTACCTTTCGTCCTCCATTTTGGAAGCCCATTACCTTTAGCCCCGATTCGCGTACAGCCCTTCTCTCTGTCAGGTCACTGCAGAGAATTTTGAACTGCCCGGACATAAGATCTACTTCATGTTATGAAAGAGTTGTGAAAAACATCAACTTGAACCTAATTCATCTACGAAAAAGGTAGTTTCTTTGCTCTGGGCAGGAGCGCTAGTGGACATGGGGAGGGAGCAGGCGAAGCGTGTCGTTCGTAATGGAAAGAAAGAGACCACTACTTCGCCTCTTTGTTGGACCGCCGGCGCGAACACAGTGGTCTCTGATCAGGACCAGGAACCAATTCGAATTTGGATCTTGACATGTTGGTGGTTTTTAACCGTAGGCATCTTGCCAGGAAGTTGGTGGGCTTATCATGAATTAGGTTGGGGTGGCTGGTGGTTTCGGGATCCCGTAGAAAATGCTTCTTTTATGCCTCGGGTATTAGCCACAGCTCGTATTCATTCTGTAATTTTACCCCTTCTTCATTCTTGGACCTCGTTTCTTAATATTGTGACTTTTCCATGCTGTGTCTTAGGAACCTTTTCAATACGGTCCGGATTGCTAGCTCCCGTTCATAGTTTTGCTACAGATGATACACGAGGAATCTTTTTATGGTGGTTCTTCCTTCTAATGACCGGCATATCTATGATTCTTTTCTACCAGATGAAGCAGCAGGCATCGGTCCGTAGAACGTATAAAAAAGAGATGGTTATGGCGCGAAGTACTCTTGTGCATCTACGTCACTCGGCTCGCGCGCAACCCCACCCCGTTATGTTATGGAAGAATTGAACTTCTTGCTGGGCTGGTTATTCAGAGCCAGCAATTGGCTGCCGGATTTCGTCCTGCAATGAGGCAGATCGCTTCGGGGGGTCACTGTGGCGTGGCTGAATGTAGAGCAGTCCGCCCCTACAGCGTTTGATCAGTAGATTATTTATAACTTCGGAAGATGGTCAAGGTACGAAGTGACAAGCCACTGCGCTAGATGCGCATGTGGTCGTAGTAGTCGGCTCGTCGCTACTTTTATCCAAAGAATAAGTAAGGCCTACGAGCTCTCTGTTTGGAGACAGAACAACGTGAGAAGTTCTGAGTCGTATGAAAACTAGCGGTTTGGGGGAAATAGCGATTTATCAATAACATAGAATAAACAAGCTTGCTTGGCAGACTGGAAGATAAAGGCAAGCAGCAACATAGAGTACCTTGACCTGCTCGCTGGGGACATAAGGATTGACATGTGCCGAGACAGCTGTCCCGCGGATTAAGGAATCCGCAAAGGCTAATGCCATAAGACGAGCAAGACTAAAGAAAGAGAAGATCGGTCTTCGTCCACTCGGAAAGCTTTTTCTCATCATAGGGGGACGGAGACGGTTAGTCAGCATTCCACTACCAACGAGCAGCAAACTCCTGCGACTCTAATTGAGAAAAACCCAACAACGGCCACCCTCCCTAGGTGTAAGATAATAGGGCTTGATGCCTAGCGGCTTCCTTTTACGGGTTGTCTACCGATCTCACAGGTTTACACCTTTTAGGAATGAATGCTCCACGAGTCGTGATGCTTTGATTGTCGTCTTTCGAATTAAGGATTTGTCTGGCTAATAAACATCATCCTTCAGTCCGCGCCGGCATTCCAGAACGAATTCTTATCGCTTAGCACAAGCGCTAACCCTGACAAGGCCCTACATCGCATATGCAGTTGGAGTGTGGTTAGTCGATTCATGCAAAATCCAAAGAAACCTCACTTTCGACGAATATTGAGGCGTTCCTCGAGGGGTTCCTCCTTGACTATGGTCTTCTGTATAAGAAGAACAGTGTAAGATAGTTGGCTATTGTGACGCCGACTATGCTGGTGATCACGACACGCGTCGATCAACAACTGGAAACGTGTTCAGGCTTGGTTTAGGAGCAGTTTGTCTTTGAAAAGTAAGCGGTGTTTTAGCCGTAACCCTTGTTGGAAGAGAATACCACGTAGGAGTTCAAACTCCCCTGCTCATCCATCTTCATTCCAAAGGCGAACATTTCAATTGAGTGACTGTAACTGCTATCTATGGTTTACAGTCAGTAGTTCTTAACCAACCGCCCAGCTTTATAAAGCTTTAAGAGGGAATAGGGAGTAAGGGGGACCTTCGCTTCATTATCAAATTGACCTGGACCCTCTTTCTTCTCCTGCTGCAGATTTTGCCCTGCGCGGATTCTGGAGCTTCTTCTTTAGTCTAGGATTTCAAATAATAATCAAATCAAAAGAAGCGGCTGGACGAGAACAAGAAGCGGTCGTCGTACGCCGGCCTACTAAGCGAGCGAAGAACCGGGAGGAACCCCTTTTCTTCGCGAATAACATGTGGAGTGGAGGTAGCCTAGGCGTTCCTCGAGCAAGCTACCTTCGCCTACCTCCCATCTAGAAGCGGCAATGGTAAGAGCTGGTAAGCATGGTAACTGTATCGGCTAAGGGGCCGGCGCTCCGCGTTCTATCTAGGTTCCGCTCTGACCTTTCCCCACCTCACATAGAAGAAGGGGAAGCCCTTCAATAGAAGAACCCGTGTGAGTGGGAGGGGATTGAATCATTCATTCATCGGATACGTCTTTTCCCGTGATCCATTTCATGTAAACTCTAATTAGTTATCAAAAGGGCCTACCTTACAAAGGGAACGTCGTTTCCCGGGAACCTTGCAACCTTCCGGTTCCCGGGAAACGGCCGCATCGGCCCGCTTCGTCACCGTCGGTTCCCGCAACCAAGCCTTTCTCTTATTCTTTCTTTCAGAAGGGCTTGCGGTTCATTACACCAAAGCAAAGGCTTTCTTCAGTGAACTATTGAAGCTATCGAGAGAGTACCAAATGCTGACGGTGACGAAGGTTACCGACTTTCGGTGGACGCGGAGCCAACGAGTTAAGTCGAAGAGCGTAACGAGTCGAAGGTTACAGAAGCGTTCGCCAACTTTGATAGGTATAGCATTGCGAGCAAATAGAGCAGAGAGCTTACCCTTTCTTTCTATGAGAGTCGCGAGCTTGTTGTAGTCGGTCCTAAAGAACCTTGCTGCTTACTTGCTATATTCCCGCGTTCTTGCACGGCTCGCGCGC